ATAGAGAAATACATATTAAATGCACCTTTAATGGAATCCCATTACCAGAAAAAGAATTTCCGAGAAACTGGTTAATGGAAGGTATTCAAATAAAAATCCTATTTCCTTTTCGTTTGAAACCTTGGCACAGATCTAAGTTACAATTCACTCAAAAGGATCCAATGAAAGAGAAGAAAGGGCAAAAAAAGAATTTTGGCGGCTTCTTAACGGTTTTAGGCAAGACAACAGAAAGTCCTTTTGGTCCTCCTCGAAACGAAAAAGGACTTTATTCCTTTGATTTTAAACCCATTTTTAAGAAACTCGAAAAAAAAAGAAAAATGTTGAAAAAGAGGTGGTTTCTAGTTATAAGGGCTTTAAAACAACGAACAAAGTTTTTTACAAATGTCACAAAATCAAAAGAAAGGAAAAAAAAAGTTATCAAAAAAAGGTCCTTTTCCCTTTTAAAATTGCAAGCAAAACTAAAAGAACTAATGAGAATTTTTTTAGTATTTACCGGACTATATGAATTGAATGAAACTAAAAAATATTTAATAACCAACAATCAGATAATTCATAAACCCTCTACTCAAATTAGACATATACCTATACCTACGGGTTGGACAAATTCTTCACTGCCCGAAAAACGAATGCAAGATTTGACCAATAGAACAAGTACAATCATAACTCAAATAAAAAAAATTACAAAAAAAAAAAAAAAGAAAACTGTTTTTCTAATCTCAAAGACAAAAATGAATTCTAAAAAAATAAGTTATGATCTGAAAAGATTAGAATCTAGAATAAAAAGAAGAAATTATGAATTTTTCTATAAATTCCAGTATTTTAAAAAAATTTGTATTGAAAAAAAAGCCATATATACTATTCTATCTATCATTAATATTCTCAGGATGAATTCACAACTTTTTCTTGAATCAGTCAGAAACCTTATTCATAAAGACATCCAAGATAATGAAGAAAATCAAGATAAAATTATGAAATTGAAGAGAAATAAAAAAGGGATTAACTTTATTTCGAATATAAAAGAGACTGCTACTAATATGAAAAGACAGATTTTTGGTGACTTATCCTCTTTGTCACAAGCATATATATTTTATAAAATATCACAAACCCTACTTATTAACTTATATAAGTTAAGACCCACTCTTCGAGATGATGGAAAAGCTTTTTTTCTAAAAAAAAAAAGAAAGGATTTTTTTGAAGTACAAGGAATTTTTCATTCCGAATTAAGACATAAAAAAAACATTACTTTTATAACGAATCCATGGAAAAACTGGTTGTTAAAGGCAAATCATTATCAAAATGATTTATCTCCGATAAGATGGTCTAGATTAATATCAAAAAAAAGGAGAAATCTTATTAATCAACGATGTATGACTGAAAATAAGGGTTTAAATAAAAAGGATTCCTGTGAAAAGGAAAAAGACTTATTAATGAAGTATGAAAAACAAAAGAATTTTCAAGGGGAGTTATTACTAAAAATAAAAAAAAAAATCAAAAAATACTCTCGATATGATCTTTTAGCGTATAAATCTATAAATTATGAAGATCCGAAGGACTCATCTATTTCTAGATTGTCATTAAAAACAAAAACTAAGCAAGGAATTTTATATAATTTTACGATACCTAAACGCAAATTTATTCGTGGGTCAGAAGGGGTTTCTATTACTAACTGTCTGGAAGAAGACGAGACTCTGGAGATAGAACAAAATTGGGATAGAAAATATTTGGATTGGAGGATTTTCTATTTTTTTCTTAAAAAAAGAATCCAAATTGAATTTTGGATTGATACTGGAACAAAAAAAAAAAAAAACCTTTTTGATTGGATGGAAATGAATGAAAGACTACTAAGCGATTCCATATGCAATTTGGAACTTTGGCTCTTCCCAAAAAATTTGATACTTTACAATGCATATAAGAAAAAACCTTGGACCATACCAATCAAATTACTTCTTTTCGATTTGACTAGAAATGACAATCTTAGTGAAAAATCTGAAGAACTAGTAGATTTTGGATCAGTTTGCTTAAACCAAGAAAAATATCTTGAAGACAATTTTGCAGAATCAGACATGAAAAAAAAAAACTACAAAGGTTCTATGGAAGCGGAGCTTTTTTTATTCCTACAAAGACCTTTATGTTTTCAATTAAAATGGAATACTTCTGTAAAAAAAAAATTAGTCAATACTATGAAAGTTTATTGTTTCCTGCTTAAATCAATAAATCCAAATGGAGCGACTCTATCCTCTATTCAAAGGGGAGAAATAGGTATCGATTTTCTGCTAATTGACAACGATTTGAGTCTTACAGAATTTCTAAAAAAGGGAATATTTATTATCGAACCAGTTCGCCTGGCTGTCAAAAATGGAGGGCACTTTCTTCTCTATCAAACCTTAAAAAATTCATTAGTTCATAAGAATAAACAAAAAATGAATAAAGAAGAAAGAAACTATGCGGATACAAAGAATTGGGATAAGTCCACAGGAAATAAAAAGAAAAATTATTATGATTTGCTTATTTCTGAAAAGACTTTATCTCCTCGGCAATGCCGAGAGTTGAGAATTCTACTATCTTTTAATTCCAAGAATAAAAAAGATATTAAGATAAATAACGAATTTTTTAATGGAAATAACACCAAAACCCGTAGTAATATTTCGAATAAAACCAAAAAGATTTCTCGAGATAACAAAAAATTAAAAAATAAAAATCAAGGAATTAAATTTAAACTCTTTCTTTGGCCCAATTTTCGATTAGAAGATTTAGCTTGTATGAATCGCTATTGGTTTGATACTAATAATGGGAGTCGTTTTAGTATGGTAAGAATGCGTCTGTATCCACGATTAAAAAACTTTTACTAATAAGTTTTTCCTCTATTCCAGAGCGTATTTGCTGCCTAAAGACAAAAAGATACACGCATGTCTAGTTTTTCATTCTATTCTGATATATTTTGTTAAATTAACAACATATTTTTTCAATCTAATTTGGGTATTATTATTACTGATCAATTAGTATTACTGATCACTCACTATATCAATATATATATATATTATACTTTAAAAACTAATTAAAAACTAATTAATATTAATATTTATCTATTATATTATAATAGATAAATATTAATATAATCAAAATATTATACTATTTTAAAATTTAAGTAGGGGAAAAGATTTCATTTTATGGTTAAAAATTCATTCATCTCAGTTATTTCCCAGGAAGAAAAAAAAAAAAACGAGGGATCCACTGAATTTCAAGTATTCCGTTTTACCAATAAGATACGAAGACTTACTTCACATTTGGAATTGCATAGAAAAGACTTTTTATCCCAGAGGGGCTTACGGAAAATTATAGGAAAACGCCAACGACTGTTGGCTTATTTGTCAAAGACAAATGAAGTACGTTATAAACAATTAATTAGTCAGTTGGATCTTCGAAAACCAAAAATGCGTTAAGTTGAAAAGTTAATTTTGAGTTCTTTTTTTTCTATTTATTCTATTTTTTAATTAGTAATAAATCTTCAATTTTGAATTTTGATAAATTTCTTTTCGTTTTCAAAAAGTTATGAAAGAATGAATCGAGGAAAAACCTATGAATATACCATCTACAAAACAAGACCTCATGATAGTCAATATGGGCCCGCACCACCCATCAATGCACGGTGTTCTTCGACTAATCGTTACTCTAGATGGCGAAAATGTTATTAACTGTGAACCCATATTAGGTTATTTACACAGAGGGATGGAAAAAATTGCAGAAAACCGAACAATTATACAATATCTACCCTATGTAACACGTTGGGATTATTTAGCTACAATGTTCACAGAAGCAATAACTGTAAACGGACCCGAACAACTGGGAAATATTCAAATACCTAAAAGAGCTAGCCATATAAGAGTAATTATGCTAGAGTTGAGTCGTATAGCTTCTCATCTGTTATGGCTTGGACCCTTTATGGCGGATATTGGAGCACAGACCCCTTTCTTCTATATTTTCAGAGAAAGAGAATTAGTATATGATCTATTCGAAACTGCGACTGGTATGAGAATGATGCATAATTTTTTTCGTATCGGAGGAGTAGCGGCTGATCTACCTCATGGATGGATAGAGAAATGCTTGGATTTCTGCGAGTATTTTTTAACAAAGGCAGCTGAATATCAAAAACTTATTATGCGAAATCCAATTTTTTTAGAACGAGTTGAGGGAGTAGGTGTTATTGGTATAGAGGAAGCAATAAATTGGGGTTTATCCGGGCCAATGCTACGAGCTTCTGGAATGCAATGGGATCTTCGCAAAGTGGATCATTATGAATGTTACGACGAACTTGATTGGGAAGTCCCATGGCAAAAGGAAGGGGATTCATTAGCTCGTTATTTAGTACGAATCAATGAAATGAGAGAATCCATAAAAATTATTCAACAGGCCGTGGAAGGAATTCCGGGAGGTCCATATGAAAATTTAGAAATACGATGTTTTGATAGAGAAAAGGATATAGACTGGAATGATTTTGAATATAGATTCATTAGTAAAAAGACCTCTCCTACTTTTGAATTATCGAAACAAGAACTTTATGTAAGAATGGAAGCTCCAAAAGGGGAATTGGGAGTTTTTCTGATAGGAGACCAGAGTGGTTTTCCTTGGAGATGGAAAATCCGCCCCCCAGGGTTTCTCAATTTGCAAATTCTTCCTCAGTTAGTTAAAAGAATGAAATTGGCTGATATTATGACAATACTAGGTAGCATAGATATCATTATGGGGGAAGTTGATCGTTGAAATGATAATTGATACAACAGAAATACAAAATATACACTCTTTTTCCAGATTAGAATCTTTAAACGAAATTTTGAAGAGTATATGGATGCTGCTTCCGATTTTGACTCTTGTATTGGGAATAACAATAGGCGTACTAGTAATTGTGTGGTTAGAAAGAGAAATAGCCGCAGGAGTACAACAACGTATTGGACCCGAATATGCCGGTCCTTTAGGAATTCTTCAAGCTCTCGCCGATGGGGTTAAACTGCTTTTTAAAGAAAATCTTCTTCCATCTCGAGGAGATACTAGTTTATTCAGTATTGGACCATCCATAGCAGTTATATCAATTCTACTAAGCTATTCAGTAATTCCTTTTGGCTATCACCTTGTTTTAGCTGATCTAAAGATTGGTGTTTTTTTATGGATTGCTATTTCAAGTATTGCCCCCATCGGACTTCTTATGTCAGGATATGCATCCAATAATAAATATTCTTTTTTAGGTGGTCTACGAGCTGCTGCTCAATCGCTTAGTTATGAAATACCATTAACTCTATGTGTGTTATCAATATCTCTACGTGTGAGTCGTTGAAACATAAACTTTTATCTACTACTTCTTTATAAGTATAAGAAACTGTGTAAATAATAGTAAATAATAAGCGAAATAACTTGGATGGAGCTGTTTATTTTCTTTTTTCGAGTTCTAGTTAGCGTTTAAGTTTATGAGCGAAATCAGATAGTTATATGAGTGAAAGAAAACAGCTTACAAATTCGCAGTAAATATAAATATTGAGTCTCATTATCCTAAGTACAAGAGGCAAGCGGAAAAAAGAAAAGCAGAAGAGAGCTTTTACCCCAGGATTGGGTGATTAGTCCTCCTGTCTTGAAGCGGGTTCATAATGATCAACCATATTGCTTTTTTACTATGTTTGGCGTGTATTACCAAATATGTATTACCATAACGGGGGATTGAGCAAAAACGCGTGGATGGTTAGGAACACCAAGATAGACAACGGATTAGTAATGGAGATTGTATCAAAATTATCCCAAAGGATATTTTTGCAAAAATAAAATAATAGTAAAATACAAAGTATGAAAAGAAAACTAATTGGGGCTTTAAATTGGTAGAAAAAATCAGGTAGTACTTCCCACAATTCCGATCCAGAGTATGCTCCTATCCACAAATTAGAAAAATGACTATCAGAAACGAAATAACCCTTTACTTTTACCTTTTTACTTTTTTGTTTAAGCCCTTTTTTTTTTTCTTAGAAAAATAAACAAGGCTAGGAAAAAAAATATCCCTAACACTCAAAAAAATAAAATCACAATACAATAGAAACAATAGAATAAAAAAGTAATTCTTTTTTTTGTAATCTAAAAAATAATAGGTTGAAATTTTGATTTATACAAATCTACAAGGAGTATTTGATTGTAATATAAAGTTAGAAAAAAAAGAAAAATTATTATAAGGATGAGATCAATTCAGAAGTACTTTCTCCTTCTTTAAATTCGAATTTAAATTAGAATAATAACAGACAGAATTTCAGTGGTCTAATTGAGGGCGTTTGGATCCTATCTATTCTACAAACTAAGAACCCATATGACAAATATATCAAAATAAAGAGAATAGGCTTCGGCCCTTAGATATTTATTTATGACCCTCGAGGAGCCATATGAGGTGAAAATCTCATGTATGGTTCTGGAATAGCGATAGGAGCGACTATGCTATTATCGACTATGATTATCTAATAGTTCAAGTACAGTTGATATAGTTGAGGCACAGTCGAAATATGGTCTTTTGGGGTGGAATTTGTGGCGACAACCAATAGGATTTATTGTTTTTCTAATTTCTTCCCTAGCAGAGTGTGAAAGATTGCCTTTTGATTTACCAGAAGCGGAAGAAGAGCTAGTAGCCGGTTATCAAACTGAATATTCGGGTATAAAATTTGGTTTATTTTATGTTGCTTCCTATCTAAACCTATTAGTTTCTTCCTTATTTGTAACAGTTCTTTACTTGGGCGGTTGGAATATTTCTATTCCGTACATTTTTGTTCCTGAGCTTTTTGAATTCAATAAAGTGAGTGGAGTTTTTGAAATAACAACAGGTATCTTTATTATATTGGCTAAAACTTATTTGTTTTTGTTCATTTCCATCACAACAAGATGGACTTTACCTAGGTTAAGAATGGACCAACTGTTAAATCTTGGATGGAAATTTCTTTTACCTATTTCTCTAGGAAATCTATTATTAACAACTTCTTCACAACTTTTTTCACTCTAACTTTAATGGACTTTAATGGAATGGTATAGTCTATATTTCCTACTTGCTTCAAACAAGAGAAATAAACAAAAATAAAATTATTCCGAAATATTTCTAATATGCTCCCTATGGTGACTGGGTTATTAAATTATGGTCAACAAACAATACGAGCTGTAAGGTACATTGGGCAAAGTTTTATGGTTACCTTATCCCACGCAAATCGTTTACCTGTAACTATTCAATACCCTTATGAAAAATTAATTACATCGGAACGTTTCCGCGGTCGAATCCATTTTGAATTTGATAAATGTATAGCTTGTGAGGTATGTGTTCGTGTATGTCCTATAGATTTACCCGTTGTTGATTGGCAATTCGAAACTCATATTCGAAAGAAACGATTGCTTAATTACAGTATTGATTTCGGAATCTGTATATTTTGTGGTAACTGCGTTGAGTATTGTCCAACAAACTGTTTATCAATGACTGAAGAATATGAGCTTTCGACTTATGATCGTCATGAATTGAATTATAATCAAATTGCTTTGGGTCGTTTACCAACATCAGTAATTGACGATTATACAATTCGAACAATTTCAACCTTCCCCCAACTAAACAGGAGTGGGCTGGGCCCTTCAATTCAAAAAATACAAAATTCAAAATGAAAGAATAATTACTAAAACTAGAGAAATGAGGTTTTTTTGTTTTGTTTAGTCAATAAAATCGTTAGTAATCCCAACTATTGGTTTGGTGGTTGGATTGATTATGAGAGTTGCGACTTTATTTTGACTCAAAACCTATCCATTTTTGATTTAAAATTGATTAATCTTTACGTAATTTTTTTTTTCGAAAGATAAAAATAAAAATTTATTTTTCAATATTATTGTCTAATATCGCACTTTCTTTTTGGGTAAGGAATAGTATTTTTCCCATAGTTATACCTACATCAATTCATACCATTTCGGATTGAATTCAATAGGATTTTATTCAATTAGGAACATATCAGAAAAATTTTTTCCTGGTCGAGTCAATAAGGTTATGAAAAAAAATTCGATGGATTTATCTTTTCTTTATACGTAAAATGGATTTGACTGGACCAATACATGATTTTCTTTTAGTTTTTCTGGGATTGGGTCTTATATCATTTGCTTTAGGGGTCGTATTACTTACCAACCCAATTTATTCCGCGTTTTCGTTAGGGTTGGTTCTTATTTGTATATCTTTATTTTATGTTTTATCAAACAGCTATTTTGTAGCTGCTGCACAACTCCTTATTTACGTAGGCGCAATAAATGTTTTAATCATATTTTCTGTGATGTTCATAAATGGTTCAGACTATTCCAAAGCTTTTTCTCTTTGGACCGTTGGAGGCGGGGTTACTTCGCTGGTTTGTACGAGTATTTTTGTTTTATTAATTGCTACTATTCCAGATACATCTTGGTACAGCGTTATTTGGACGACAAGATCAAACCAGATTCTCGAGAAAGATTTGATAACGAATAGTCAACAAATTGGAATTCATTTATCAACAGATTTTTTTCTTCCATTTGAACTAATTTCGATAATTCTTTTAGTTGGATTAATAGGCGCAATTGCTGTGGCTCGTCAATAATAGTATTAAAGCCTTAGAACTACCCAAATAAATCTGAATTCAACTTTGTTTTATCTTATCGCACCAGGTTTCATTCTATTTAAAAATTCTTTGTTCATGTATCAATTTTTCTCTATTTCGATTATAAATAGAACTTCTTTTCAAGTTCTTTTTCTTTTTATTCAATTTGAATTTATTACTAATATATGGTTTTTTATGTACTTGTTATATTTGACTCAACGGATTCTGTAGAATTTTTGTTCATATTGATATAAAGTTTTATTTTTACTCTTATTGTCTTATTGAAAGAAATAAAAATTGATAAGGAGTTGGTCAATGATACTCGAGCATATACTTGTTTTGAGTTCCTTTTTATTTTGTATCGGTATTTATGGATTGATCACAAGCCGAAATATGGTTAGAGCTCTTATGTGTCTTGAACTTCTACTGAATGCAGTTAATATAAATTTCGTAACATTTTCTGATTTTTTTGATAGTCGTCAATTAAAAGGAAATATTTTCTCAATTTTTGTTATAGCTATTGCAGCGGCTGAAGCAGCTGTTGGACTGGCTATCATTTCGTCAATCTATCGTAACAGAAAATCAACTCGTATCAATCAAGCAAATTTATTGAATAAGTAGTATTATTCATATAAATTAAAATATTCATGAATTCTATATATATATATTCATGTTTGTTAAAATTGAAGAAATGAAAGTATCTTGGCCCTCTTTCATGTACATACCTCAATCCAGAATTGATTCAAAAAATTCTGGTCAATTTTTGATTCATCTTATGTCTAAAAATATTATTGAGTTACAAAACGACTAGATCGAAAATTTATGACGTTCAAAAGTTTATAGACCCAATGTCACATTCAGTAAAGATTTATGATACATGTATAGGGTGTACTCAATGTGTCCGAGCCTGTCCCACAGATGTATTAGAAATGATACCTTGGGACGGATGTAAAGCTAAGCAAATTGCTTCCGCTCCACGAACAGAGGACTGTGTTGGCTGTAAAAGATGTGAATCGGCCTGCCCAACGGATTTCTTGAGTGTTCGAGTTTATTTATGGCATGAAACAACTAGAAGTATGGGTCTAGCTTATTGATAGGTTTCCGACAACACTATTTAAATTTGAATACATTTTTTTTATCGACAGAACCCGTCCTCAAAACAAAAAATAGAAGGATATTCTGTTTTGAGCACGGGTTTGTTTTTCTGGTCCAAGCGTATCTTGTCTTTACCATGAATTCTTTTCCTTGGTTAACATTCTTTGTAGTCTTTCCGATATCAACAGGTTCCTTAATTTTATTTCTACCTCAAACTCAGAGAGGGAATAAAGTAATTAGATGGTATGCTATATGTATATGCATTTTAGAACTGCTTTTAATGACCTACGCATTTTGTTATTATTTCCAGTCTGATGATTTATTAATTCAATTTTCGGAGAATTATAAATGGGTCAATTTTTTTGATTTTTATTGGAGATTGGGAATAGACGGACTTTCTGTAGGACCCATTTTACTAACAGGATTTATCACTACTTTAGCTACTTTAGCGGCTCGGCCAGTTACTCGAGATTCCCGATTATTCCATTTTTTGATGCTAGCAATGTATAGTGGTCAAATAGGATTATTTTCTTCTCGAGATATTTTACTTTTTTTCATCATGTGGGAATTAGAATTAATTCCCGTTTATCTACTTTTATTCATGTGGGGGGGAAAGAAACGTTTGTATTCAGCTACAAAGTTTATTTTATACACCGCAGGGGGTTCCATTTTTTTATTAATAGGAACTCTGGGTATCAGTTTATATGGTTCCGCTGAACCAACATTAAATTTTGAAACATCAGCCAATCAATCATATCCATTAGTGCTGGAAATAATATTTTATATTGGATTTCTTATAGCTTTTGCTGTAAAATTACCGATTATCCCTTTACATACCTGGTTACCAGATACTCATGGCGAGGCACATTACAGTACTTGTATGCTTCTAGCCGGAATCTTATTAAAAATGGGAGCATATGGATTGGTTCGGATCAATATGGAATTATTGCCCCATGCTCATTCTTTATTTTCTCCATGGTTGATAATACTAGGCACAATACAAATAATTTATGCAGCTTCAACATCTCCCGGTCAACGTAATTTAAAAAAAAGAATAGCCTACTCCTCAGTATCTCATATGGGTTTTATAATTATAGGAATTAGCTGTTTAAGCGATACGGGACTCAACGGAGCCGTTTTACAAATAATATCTCATGGATTTATTGGTGCTGCGCTTTTTTTCTTGGCAGGTACCACTTATGATAGAATGCGTCTTCTTTATCTCGACAAAATGGGAGGAACGGCTTTTTTTGTTCCAAAAACATTTACAATGTTCAGTATCTCATCGATGGCTTCTCTTGCATTACCGGGCACGAGTAGTTTTTTTGCAGAATTGATAATTTTTTTTGGAATCATTACTAGCCAAAAATATCTTTTACTGCCAAAAATACTAATTACTTTTGTGATGGCACTTGGAGTGATATTAACTCCAATTTATTCATTGTCTATGTTACGCCAGATGTTCTATGGATACAAGTTATTTAATGCTCCAAACTCCTCTTTTTTTGATTCTGGCCCGCGCGAGTTATTTGTTTCACTTTCTATTCTTCTACCCGTAATAGGTATCGGGATTTATCCAGACTTCGTTTTCTCATTATCCGTTGACAAGGTTGAGGCTATTTTATCTAATTATTAATTTTTTAAGAATCCTAAAAAAAGTAGAAGTGGAAAAGTATTTTTCGACTTTTTTTTTTAACGTAAAAAAAAAAAAATTGTAACCAGAAAGTAGGGCTTTTTACAGAGCCATTTGAATCAAGCAATGAGTGATTCAAATGGTTCGTTTACACAATGTTTTTTATATAGACTTATATACTGCCCTATGTTTATTTTTATCAGACCCGCGTCCTCAATTCAATTAGATATTAATTGAAATAAACCATAACTATGCAGTCCTATTCCTAATAAATTAACTCCGAAATAACATATCCAAATTAAAAGAAAGCCTATAAAGGCCACAATTGCAGAATTTAGACCTTTCCATTTTTTATGTGTTCTAGTATGTAAATAAATTGCGAATATTGCCCAAGTAATAAAAGCCCAAGTTTCCTTTGGGTCCCAGTTCCAATATGATCCCCATGCCTCGTTAGCCCAGACTGCTCCTGAAAGAATACCTATAGTTAAAAGGATAAAGCCGATACTAATAATACGATAGCCCCAACAATCTAATTGTTGAATCAACTGAGACCTATAATAATTGTTACAACAAAGAAAAAAAGTGTTTCGTAAAACAGTGCCGTTTTCGTTCATGTATTGAATCTCATCAAAAAAAAAAGATTCATTTAAAAAATTATTATTTTTAATTTTAAAGGGAATCTTTGTTATTTTTCGAAATGTAATGACTAGAAGAGCTACTCCTAATAATGATCCACATAAAAGGGCTGCATAGGCCAATATCATCATACTTACATGCATCACTAACCACTGAGATTGAAGAGCGGGTACTAATGTTGTAGATTGATGCACTTCAGTTAAAAAACCGGAAGTAGCAAAGCCCTGAATCAAAAGTGCACTTGGCGCGGTTATTAGATTTAAAAGGGTTTTCTTTTTTTTTAAATAAGGAATTATATGAATAATGGTTAAACTCCATGAAAGAAAGAGTAATGATTCATATAGATTACTTAATGGTAAATGTCCCCAAAAAATCCAACGAGTAACTAATAATCCAGTTATACAGAAAAAAGTAGTTATCATACCCTTTTCTGACGAATAATAGAGTTCTCTTATTTCATCAACTAATAAGGTTATTAAATGAATTGTAATTACAATGGAAACAACCGAAACGGATATATGAGTTAATATATGCTCGAAAGTCGAAAATATCATAAAAAAAAAGCCCCCCTCGTTATTTCATTACTACAAAATAGCTATTATTTTATTATTATATATCTATATAATAATATTATTCTTAGAATTGAATAGAATTGAAATAAGTAAGTGTTTTCGTTCTAGGAACTCGTATATGCCGCCACTCGGACTCGAACCGAGATGCTCTAGCACTGCTTCCTAAGAGCAGCGTGTCTACCGATTTCACCATAGCGGCTTCCCTTGCTAGAAATCATAATAACTCATTATTATTCAATCGTCGAGATTGAAAGAGTCAATTCAAGGCAATATTTTTGAGGTTAGTGAAGAAAAAAGTGATGAATCGAAACTCGTTTCATTTTTTGAACGTTCTAAATAAGAATTTTTTGATGGTGATTGATAGGTAGTGATAAGTCCTAAGAACCGATGGGGAAATTAAAATCCCCATCCCAGAATGGATAAAAGAGACTAAAAAGAAAGTTGAAACATTGTCTTTTGCGTTTTTTTTTGAGTCTGTTTTTAACCAAAAAACCTTTTTTGAATTCAGTCGATAACAGACTTCGTTTTCTACCTATTCTAAAAGAAAAAATGAGTTCAATTAAATATTGATAAATATTGATCAATTCAAAATATTAGTGATTGACAATCCTTATTTTTTTCTATTTTAGAGTTGAAATTAGACAAACAACAAGACTTTTCTTAGAATCAAACTTATTTAGGTTTTTTCAACCTTTGATTGTTTCTTTTTTTTTGTCGGACAAAAAAAACTTTTTGAATTCCCGGTCGAAAGAGATTTCGATAATGAAAAAGCTTTCAACGCTGCCCAATACCCCTTTCTTTTCCAAACATTTTTACGAATACGCTTTTTTGATATAGAAGTGCGCTTTTTTGGAACGGCCATTTAAAAGTTGAGAGGTCACTCATTGCTATAATTGGATGTGAAAGACATTTTTAGTTAAAAAATAATTGTTTTTTTCTTTTCGATTCAGTATTGATGAATCTTTAGATCCTACTATCTTGCTAAAAGAAGGGATTCATTGCTTGCTATTTCTTCGAAAGGGAAGTATACCTCATTTTTATTTTAAAATCAAAAGAAAAAAGGTGAAAGGAGATTACATTAGTTAGTCTCTCTAAGGATGGATTTCTTTTAGAAAAAAAAAATAAATTTTTTTTCTTTACTTCTTTAAATTTCATACTTTGTTTTTTTCGTTCCATGGAACGTATGCTAATTTAAAAATGAATATTATTAATATAATAATGAATATAATACTATAGAACTTCCTCCAAGCATAAATATCTTTTTATATATTTTGATAATGGAAGAGAATTAAACCTTCAAAAATAATCAATTAATGATTACGGATAAATAAACTAAAAAAGGGTTTTAATTTGATTGTCTCAAGTTTTGTGCTTCTTTTTCTGATTCATATCAAAATGAATTCTTTATTGTTTCTTTATGCATAGAAATATGTATTCTTTATTATATGGGTCTTTCTTATATAGGTTATAGTAGATATAGAAATTTTTCGTAATTCCACATAAAAAGAAAATGAAACTTTTACCCTTTTTTGGGTCTTCATCAAAAATGTTCTTAAATAAAAGTCAGTATTTATTTTTTACTGATAAGTCGGTTATATTATTTGTTATTTGACCAACTCTAACTTCGTGATTTGAATATGTGCCGTGTTTTGAAAAGATTCATAATAATAATTAAGAATATCCAATTTTAGTTAGGTTTTACATATTTTGCTTTTTTATTGACTTTCTCTTTTGAAATTTGAAAAGGGACAAGAACGAGTGAGTAAGAAACAATTCAATATTAGAAAAAAACTTTTTATATGGAACATACATATCAATATTCCTGGATCATCCCTTTTATTACACTTCCAATTCCTATGGTAATAGGGGGGGGTCTTCTCCTTTTTCCGACAGCAACAAAAAAGTTTCGTCGTATGTTGTCTTTTTTGAGTGTTTTTTTGTTAAGTATAGTTATGCTTTTTGCAATCAACCTCCTTCTTCAGCAAATAAATCGCCATTCTATCTATCAATCTGTATGGTCTTGGACGATCAATAATGATTTTTCTTTAGAGTTTGGTTTTTTGATTGATCCGCTTACTTCCATTATGTTAATATTAATCACGACTGTTGGAATAATGGTGCTTATTTATAGCGACAACTATATGTCTCATGATAAAGGCTACTTGCGCTTTTTTGCTTATATGAGTTTTTTCAATAGTTCAATGATGGGTTTAGTTTCGAGTTCTAATTTAATACAAATTTATTTTTTTTGGGAATTGGTTGGAATGTGTTCTTATCTATTAATAGGTTTTTGGTTTACGCGACCTGTTGTAGGTAATGCCTGTCAAAAGGCATTTATAACTAATCGTGTGGGGGATTTTGGATTTTTATTAGGAATTTTAGGTATTTATTGGATAACGGGTAGTTTAGAATTTCGGGATTTGTTCGAAATAGTCAAGAACTTAATTCATAATAATAAGGT